AGAATACAAAGAATTAATATTCAAAAAAAAAAAATGAAATTCTTTGTTCATTTTTTTTTTATTTTTAAATAATTTGAATTTATATTAATATATATTAACTAATTTCTAGTTTTTAGAATTCAATTCTAATCTACTAATCTAATATTTATATATATATTCTTTTTTTTTCTATTTTTCTATAGAATTTCTATTTATTTATAGAAAAAAATTTCTAATCAAATTTCATAAAATTTCAAATAAACAAAGTGATAATCTAATTGATTAGAATAAAAAAAAAGAGAGAGTTCTTATTCGAACCGCCTCGTAATCTTTAACCAATTCTGCGCTTCAATATAATTCCCAGGAGTAAGCGCTATAGCCTGTTTCCAATATTCAGCGGCTTGGTCGAACCAAGCCTCCGCAATTTCAGAATCTCCCTGTCGAATGGCCTGTTCTCCACGGTCGGAATAGGCGGTCAATTCCTTCCCTTGGAACCGTACTTGAGAGTTTCCTAACTCATACGGCTCGGCAGTCAATTCTTTTGGTGTCTACCCTAGCCCTACCATATATCTAACTGAATGAGATTTCTCATAGATATATTTGATTTTTCTCGGGTTAACGTTAAACAAAAAAGGTTAATTACATGAGTTTCAAACTTGACTTTTGATTCAATTAATAATCAGTTTTCTCTTTTCTCCTACCTTCAGAAAAATAAAGCATAGGCATTTCGAAACTCTCATTAGAATTTTCTGAAAAGGTAACTATCTCGCTTTCATATTCTATAGAAATTTATATAGAATCCTTGAAAAAGACTTCTTCCTCATAAAAAAAAGACTTACTCTCTTTGGGATCTGATGCTACACCGCTGCTCAATACCTTAGGGGATCGGCTCTATTACATAAGTCGATTCCTCATTTTTATCTCATATCATGACATAAATAAGCAGTTCTTATTGTATCGCCCAAAACCTTGTAAATTGATCTTTACGGTGCTTCCACTATCAATTAGATCTTTTCTTTTATCCATAGAATAAAATATTTAGGCATATATATTTTTTCATATTTCGAAGTTTCTTTCTTTGCTACAGCTGATAAAAATCGTTTTTTGGACGATGCAATATGTAGAAATCCTACTTTTTTTTTTCTAGTATTTATTGTCGTATTTGCCCTTTCCTTTTATTTCTTTCTATAGTGGAGATAGTCGCACGTAATGACAGATCACAGCCATATTATTAAAAGCTTGTGTTAAGAACGGGTTTCGCTCTAGTGCCCGAAAATAATATTCTAAAGCTTTCGTATGTTCGCCGTTACTTGTGTGGATAAGGCCTATGTTATAGAGTATATAGCTTCGATCATAGGGATCAATTTCGAGTCGCATAGCTTCATAATAATTCTGTAACGCTTCTGCATAATTGCCTTCGGATTGAGCCGACATTCGTTACGGTCGTCATTCAATTAAAAGAATTCTCCGTTCCAAAACCGTACGTGAGATTTTCACCTCATACGGCTCCTCCTTTATGTGCATAATGAAAATAATCCAGAATCCATGGAATTAAAAGAAGGACGAAATATTGTCATTATGAACTGAGCGGGGCTAATGTTTTTACAAGAAATCTCTAGCTAACCCTCTTGCAAAAGATCCTTTCTTAACATCAAGCGTGCTGGTACTAGATAAAAATGTAAACTCCAACAATTTATTTGTTCTCAACGCCCTTTAATTTCCAGGAATTAGTCACTTCAACAATCTTCGATGGTTATATGGGTATCCAAAGTACGAACGAGATGGATGTTTGTTGTCCCAACCATTTCTTTTAGTACCGATCCCGATAAAGAAAAGGAGTGCTTTATAACAAAGTTTTTGTTTTGTTGATTCCTAGGCGTAGTGCTCCTTCCTTTATGCCGCCTATTGATACTAGTGTAGTAGGATTGAACCGCGATACAGATCTATGATCTATAGGTCTAACCTTTCGCTCAATACTAGAATCAACAATTCAAGCATCTGAGGTTGCATTAATCGGGGATACACGACAGAAGGAATTGCTTTATTTTATAAACTTCACCTTCAACCAGCGTCGATTTTTTGATTTCAATAGTCTTTTTTTATATTCCGAATCATGTGTCTTTTTCCTAAGGCTGAGGGCGGTAAAGTCAAAATAATAATAATCAAATCACACCATCTCTGTAATAAGTAAATGCCTCTTTTTCTCCTGAAGTTGTCGGAATTATTCGTAACAAGATATTGGCTACGATTGAAAAGGTCTTATCAATAAAATTTCCATTTATTCGCGATCTAGGCATAGGTAAAAAGAATCCATTCTATAACTCTTTTCATTACCTCTCGTGAGAAAATGATCTCACAAACAAAGGAAATGTAAAGTACGAAATAACATAAAAAAAAGTAGACCTATTCAAAAAAAAAAGGATATGACTTTCTACCTCAATTTTTTTTGTCGCTTTGACAGAAAAAAAAATCAAAGAAATTATTCTAATTTCGTCGAAGTTGAAGAATCAAAGAATTTATTCTACGGATTAGGATAGATTTGGAAAATTTGAAAAGCTTTGATTCAATTTAAATTATGATATGATCAAAATAGGAAAAAGAATCGAATAATTGTTCTATGATGAAAATGAAAATAGAATAACTGTCCTTTTTGTCTTTCGTACATAGCAAGTATACACTATCTAATCAAAAAAAAAAATCCCCGGGATGCTTGCTTTAGGAATTTGTAATAGATCCACGGGGTAAAGGGTTGGTTTGGTTGTTGAGAGATCTAAAACTATAAAAGAATTTTCTAATTTTTATAGAATAGAAATGGAATTGAAGTCTAAAGAGAATTATGAGCTAAAGGTAATCATTATGTAGGAGAGATGGCCGAGTGGTTCAAGGCGTAGCATTGGAACTGCTATGTAGACTTTTGTTTACCGAGGGTTCGAATCCCTCTCTTTCCGTACCTTCACCTAATTCACCAATGTAACTAACCGCAATGTATCAAATACAAATAAGAACGGATACAAAAAAATAGTTAGACTTTTCTTTGATATAGATTCTTTTTTTTGATGTTGTTTGATATAGATTCTCTATTCCTAATTTATGTGATACAAAAAAGAAAATACTGTAAAAAGCAGACACAGAATGGAAATTTTCATAAAAGATATGATACATGAATAGGATAGAAATCCCCGAATTAAATCCTTTGCCTTCCTTTCCTTATTTACTTAACCTTAACTTAGGCAAAAGGGAGGGGTGCAAATTTGTAAAACCCCCCTTTTTTTTTTTTATTTTAGTTAGGGTTAAATCTGACGAGAATAATATTCTACGACAAGCAATTCATTTATTTTCAAACCGACCCATTTCCTATCTATTATTTGATTGACTAATCCTTTATATTGTAATGTGTGAAGGGTCAAATGTTTTGGTAATTCCTTATGTTTGGATGAATCCAGATAATTTTGAATCAGAGCTCGAGATTTTTTTTCATCCTTCACTGAAATAATATCTCGGGGTTTGCAGCGATAATTTGGTATATCTATTATACGACCATTAACTAAAATATGTCTATGGTTAACTAATTGGCGGGCTTGAGGAATAGTCGAAGCCATGCCCAATCGAAAAAGGATGTTATCCAAACGCATTTCAAGTAATTGTAGCAAAACCGGACCGGTTGGCCCTTTTGCTTTTCCGGCAATATGAACGTATTTAAGTAATTGTCGTTCTGTAAGACCATAATGAAAACGCAATTTTTGTTTTTCTTTTAAACGAATAGAATATTGAGAGTTTTTCCGGGGGCGCCATTGATTTCTAAGTCTAAGATCGCTTCCGGCTCTAGGGTTTTTACTAGTTAGTCCTGGTAAAGCTCCCAGACGGCGTATTTTTTTGAAACGAGGTCCTCGATAACGTGACATAAAGACTCCTTATTTATTTTATAAATTTGATTGAAATTTCATAAATAAAAAAATTAAAACTGAACTAAATGAAGCGAAATCCCATGAAATGAAGTATTGTACTACAAACAAATAGGAATGAGATGAATTAGATCAATCTACATATTTTTTTTTATTGATTTTTTTGTTTGTATTTTTTGATTGTATAGATATACAATCAAAAAATACAAATCTATTTATTAGATAACTTCTATATATTGATATAGAAATAGAAAGTTAGAAATAGAAAATATAGATAATTTATATAGATAAATAAAACCAAAAGAAAACCCTTTCTTTTTTTTGTTCTTGATTTATTCTCCAAAGAAAAGATATAACTCCGCCATTCAGAATTGGAAGTTTCTAAGACATAATAAAGAGATTTTTGACCTTTGGAAAAAAAAAGATGAAGAAGCTCTTTCAATCTTCTTTGATTTCCAAAAATCTTATCAATCATGTAAAAAATAAAACAAATAGAAAAAGCCGGCTATCGGAATCGAACCGATGACCATCGCATTACAAATGCGATGCTCTAACCTCTGAGCTAAGCGGGCTTAAATAAAAGAAATTTTGCATACATGGGAATTAGGAAAACTCTTAGGATTTTATCTATTAACGATAACTTCTATTTTATTTAAATGTTAAATAACAATCAAATTGAATAATTTCAAATTGAATTTCTTTCGTTAGATTTAGTTTAGAGTTCTAAATCAAATCTATAAATAGAATCTACTAATTAGATTAGTAAGTGAGGATCCTTTTAGAGATTTTTTTTAATTTCTAATGCTCTAATTATTTTATATATTATAAGTCTAAATAATTAAAGTCTAAATGCTAAATGATTCAACTTTTTTTTAGACTTTAGACTAAATAATTAGAAATAGAAAATAATAAATAGAAATAAATGGAATAATTAGTTAGAACTAGAATACTATAAATGATAAAAATGCTAAATAAAATTTCTATTTTTAATTATGTTATGGTATGGCTATATAGAGGGTCTTGCTCAAATGTGTCTAAGAAAAAAAGGGGGGGGGGATAAAAATCAAAATGAAATGAAAGAGGCAACCAAAATAAAGGCAATCCAGATAATAATGAGAT